ATAAATCAGTTACGTTTACATGGTTTTATAAAAAATCATGAAAGATTCGTCAGGTCATTGATACGAATAATATCAAAATACCAAATTCGTTCTTTATATAACCTCTTTGAAAAATAAGAAATTCGTGGGAGAATAAAAGAAAGAACTTGTTCTTCCTCCATAAGGAATTCTTCTAAAAATTCCGAACCCAATCTTTTTAAAAAAGAACGTACAGTACTTTTGTGTTTACGTGCCAAAGTTCTAGCACACGAAAGTCTAAGTATATACTTTATACGATACAAACTCTTTTTTTTTGAGGATCCGCTGTAATAATGCGAAAGATTTCGGCATATCCGACCAAATCTATCGATAATATCAGAATCTGATGAATCAGCCCAAGCAGGCTTACTAATGGGATGTCCTGAAAAGTTACAAAATTTCGCTTTAGACAATGATCCAATCAAAGGAATAATTGGAACTATAGTATCAAACTTTTTAATAACAATATCTATAATAAATGAATTTTCTAACATTTGACTCCTTACTGCTGAAGGAGTTGGTCGTACACTTGAAAGATAACCCAAAAAATCGAGAAAATAATTGGATAATTGGTTTATATGAATCCTATCCGGTTGAGACCAAAAGTAAAAATGACATTCCCATAAATTTACAAGGTAATATTTCCATTTCTTCATCAGAAGAGGGGTTCCTTTTGAAGACAAAATGGATTTTCCTTGAAATCTGAAATAATGTATGAAAGGATCCTTGAACAACCATAAGATAGTATGAAAATCATTACGAAAAACCACTAAACAATGTTCTATTTTTCTATAAAAATGTGTTCGATCAAGAAAAGCTCTAGAAGACGTTGATCGTAAATGATAAGATTGTTTACGGAGAAAAACGAATATGGCTTCCGATTCATATACATGAAAATTATATAGGAACAGGAATAATCTTTGATTCTCTTTTGAAAAAAAGAGATTCATTTTCGTTTTTTTAGTAATAAGACTATTCCAATTATGATACTTGTAGAGAAAGAATCTCAATAAGTGCAAAAAGGGAGCATCTTGTATCCAAGAGCGAAGGGTTTGAACCAATAGTTCCAGATGGATAGGGTAGGGTATTAGTATATCTAATACATGATTTAAATATAATAATTTATCCTCTAAAAAGGGAAATATGGAATGAATTGATCGTAAAATCATAGATTTGTCTATTTCTTTACTTTCTGGGGAGGATACTAATCGCAGTGAGAATGGAAGTTCCACAATGACTGCAGCCCCCTCTGATATCATTTGAGAATCCAAATTTTTATTATACCCGAAAACATTTTTTCGATTAGAATCATTCGTCAAAATAATCAAATGCTTCTGTTGATACATTCGAGTAATTAAACGTTTAACAATTATTAAACTATATTTATTGTCATAACCTAAATTTTCCATAGGCTCATAAAGAATTGATTTATTTAACCCATGATCATGAGCAAGTGCATAAATGTATTCCTGAAAGAGAAGTGGGTATAGGAAGTCCCGTTCTCGCGATCTATCTATCTTTAAATATCCTTGTAATTCCTCCATTTGAAATTCTATTTGAACCAAAACCGGGGATTTCTTGGGTCATCAAGTGATACGATACATAGGTACGATACAGTCAAAACAAGGTATCAAGGTATATAGTAAGAAAAGATACCTTGGAAATGATTAATCCATGGATTCTCTCTTTTTCCATCTGATTGGTTCTTATTCGTTATAAGATACCGAAGATGGTTAGAAATCCTTTATTTTTGCAACCCGATCGCTCTTTTGACTTTAGAATTATGTTTCTCAATATACTGTTTCTTTTACACATTCGTTTCCGCACAGGGATATAATTAATAGAATAGTTAGGATTCAAAAAAAAAGTGAAGAATCCACTTAATTCTTAATTAAAGTTATTTCATAACCTTTGCCCGCCCCAGGGACTAATATATTTCTAACGTATAATTAGATCGGGTAATTAGTAATTATTCGAATTAAGAACCGAAGCTCGTTGCTCTTTTTGTTTCCCGATAATTGGAGCTTTTTGGCTCTATCCATTTATTCACTCGATCCAACCATAATTGATTTTTTGTACCGCTCTAAGAATTAAAACTCTAAGAAAACAAACAAATATTTTGTACCGATCCCGTAAGGGTTAAGTACTCTATCTTAGAGCTATTCATTTATGATATGAGTTATTCATTTATACGACATGCTGTTTTTTCCATTCGTTCCCTCTCAGGATCAGTCGGGGTCTTACAAACTCTACCAACGGTATGGACGAATCCGTTGCTTCATCCAAATGTGTAAAAGATTTTAGCCGCACTTAAAAGCCGAGTACTCTACCGTTGAGTTAGCAACCCAAAAATAGAATTATGGTGTGTAGATACGATCGAAAAAAAAAAAAAAAAAAATAGAGATTGGATTGCACAACCCCATCAAAAACATTTTTGATAGTAAATTATGAACATAAAAATGAACAGCTATAATGAAAATATGAAAAATTCCCGGATAATAAAAATGAAATATATCTCAGATATATAAAAATTATGAATAACCCCTTGTATTATATTATTTATTATATTATTATATAATTTTTATATAATTTATATAATTCTAATCTAATTTATAGATATAGAATTAATATTTTTTTTTATTAGTTAGAAGAGACTTTCTCGTGTTGTATCAATCGAATCTAAGGAACCTATCGCTTACATGAAGTAAAGTAAAAAATAAAAACTTATAGGGCGTGGATAAATAGATCTATTTATCCACGATCAATTATATTTGTTCAATACACTATTGTCAATATGAACGTTGACAAATAAAATAATAAGAACTTGTGTTGGATTGGCACTTCATAGATAATCTACCTAGAGAATAAAAAAAGTGTAGATGTAGATAAATAAAAAATAATCATCAAGAAGAAAGCTCGGCCCCTTTTTTAGTGGAGTCTCGCCAAAAACTACCCGATTGGGGGATAATCCCATACATAATTTTATGGATAGAACAAAAGATGGGGAAACACTGAAACTATGCATTTTTTTGGTTTTTTGGTCGAAAACCCGAAAAAACCATTCGTACTTATAATTGGATAATTCTCAAAGAGTTCAAAGGAAAATCCCGAGTCCTTGGCATTTCATTTATTGAGCTGTCTCTAACCCACTTTTTTGTCTCGTTTAGAATCCATTTTTTTTGATTCTTTATTTTGTTCAAAGTGTTGAGACAATTTAAATTGGTGTTTTCTTGTTCCAGGATCGTTTATCTTCGTTTTGAATCATTGGGTTTAGACATTACTTCGGTGATCCTTAATCGTTTCAAAATGGCAGCAACATACCTTTTGTTATTTATTGACTATCGAAGAATCGTATGAACGCTTGATTCCCGTGTGATACACTTTATGATCGAAATAGTTTTTCCAATTCCAACAAAAATTTCAAATCAAATCAAAAAAGATATTTTATTAGATTTTATTAGACTTGAATCTTTTCTTTTGAATTTCTATATCGAAGATATGCTTACGAAGTTGTTCTAACTTATTGATTGACATTAACCCTAGATCCTTACCTCTTAGAAATGAATTAATCCTTTCCGCGCGAGCTCCGTCGTGTATTATTTACTTTAACTAACAACCCCATTTAGTTGGGTTGTGGGTTGGTTAAAGTAAATAATTAGAACTGAACAAACTATGTCGAGCCAAGAACACCTCATAATTTATATATTAAAAAATGGTGGATGTAAGAATCCACAACCGATCATTCCTTCAAGTCGCACGTTGCTTTCTACCACATCGTTTTAAACGAAGTTTTACCATAACATTCCTCAAGTTTGTTTGGAACCGGTATGGAATTGATTCAATATGGAATCATGAATAATCATTGAATTTACTCAATCGATACATAATCATAATATAATATAATCATATATATAATAAAATAATCCATACTTTTTTTTTCTATTTCTATTCTATAATATATTTTATTTTTTTTTTTTTTTTATTCTTATCAACCAGCACTCTTATTATGATGTGAACCATTAGGAGTAATTCATCGAATCGGTTAGATATAAAAAAAGATCTCCTTCATATGATTCCACTATAGATATCTACATACATATAGATGGTATTTAACTAGAATTTTCTGTAATATAGATTGTATATTCCTATTACTAATTGTAGTTGCTGTGGTACATAGGTACATAAAATATTGGAAAAAGCGGATCCAAGGCATGAAAATATCCACTCGATCCATTTATGATACATGAAGGAGAGAAATACAGATCAAGCTCCCTTACTTTAGCGATTTACTTCGCCAAACAAAAGGGAGGGTAAAATTCTCCGAACCTTTGTTGTTTTATTTGAGTTAGGTTCAAGTTTGACGGGAATAATATTCTACGACTAGCAACTCATTTATTTCCAAACCGACCCACTTACTATCTATTATTTGATTGACCGATCCTTTATATTGGGATGAGTGAAGAGTTAAATGTTTTGGCAATTCTTCACGGGGAGATGAATCAAGATAATTTTGAATCAGAGCTCTGGATTTTTGTTCATCCCTTGTAGTAATAATATCTCGGGGTTTGCATCGATAACTTGGTATATCTACTATATGACCATTAACTAAAATATGCCTATGGTTAACTAATTGTCGGGCTCCAGGAATGGTCGAAGCCATACCTAATCGAAAAAGGATGTTATCCAAACGCATTTCAAGTAATTGTAGTAAAACCTGACCCGTTGACCCTTTGGCTTTTCCAGCGATATGAACGTATTTAAGTAATTGTCTTTCCGTTAGACCATAATGAAAACGCAATTTTTGTTTTTCTTCTAAACGAATACGATATTGAGATCTTTTCCCGGAGCGTGATTGGGTTCTAGGATCACTTCCGGGCGTGGTTCTTTTACTAGTACATCTGAGCATTTTAAATTGGCTAGTTAGTCCCGGTAAAACACCCAGACGGCGTATTTTTTTGAAACGAGGCCCTCGGTAACGAGAC